AAAAATGACGATATTTATTCAATTCATTCAACTTCTTTCCTATAAAAAAAGAAAGAAAAGAAAGGGAATAGAGAAAGGTTTATGTCTCAACGAATCGCACGTAGAGATATTGATAACACGCATAGAGTTAATGGTATTTCATAACTAATTGATTGAGCAGCAGCTCGTAGACCACCTAAAAAGGAATATTTATTATTTGATCCATATCCTGACATAAGAAGTCCAATGGGAGCAATACTTGAAATGGCGATCCATAAAAAAACACCGATATTGAGATCGGATAGAACAAGGTTAGAGCCAAAAGGAATTATTAAATAACTTAGTAGAATTGATATGACTGCTATGGATGGTCCGATACTGAATAAACGAGTATCTCCTCTAGATGGAAGAAGATTCTCTTTGAAAAGTAGTTTTGTGCCATCTGCTAGAGCTTGAAGAATTCCCAAAGGACCGGCATATTCAGGTCCAATACGTTGTTGTATCCCTGCGGATATTTCTCTTTCTAACCACACAATTGCTAGTACACCTATTGTGATTCCCAATACAGGAGTAAAAATAGGTACAAGCATCCATATGATCCCATAAACCTCTTTTAAGTATTCCAATCGGGAAAAAGAATTGATATCTTGTATTTCTGGTGTATCAATTATCATTTCAACGATCAACTTCTCCCATAATTATATCTATGCTACCTAGTATCGTCATAATGTCAGCCAATTTCATTCTTTTAACTAACTGAGGAAGAATTTGCAAATTGATAAAACCCGGCGGTCGAATTTTCCATCTCCAAGGAAAAACATTCTGATCCCCTATCAGAAAAATTCCCAACTCTCCCTTTGGGGCTTCGACTCTCACATAAAGTTCTTGTTTCGACAATTCAAAAGTGGGAGAAGGCTTTTTACTAATAAATCGATATTCAAAATCATTCAATTCGGGATCCCTCGCTCTATCAAAGCATCGGATTTCTAAATTCTCATACGGCCCTCCCGGAATTCCTTCCAGAGCCTGTTGAATAATTTTTATAGATGCCACCATTTCACCAATTCGTACTAAATAACGAGATAATGAATCTCCTTCTTTTTGCCATTGGACTTCCCAATCAAATTCGTCATAACACTCATAATGATCAACTTTACGAAGATCCCATTGTATTCCGGAAGCTCGTAGCATTGGTCCTGACAAACCCCAATTTATTGCTTCTTCTACACCAATAATGCCTACTCCCTCAACTCGTTCTAAAAAAATAGGATTACGCGTAATAAGTTTTTGATATTCAGCAACCCCTGTTAAAAAATAATCGCAGAAATCCAAACATTTATCTATCCATCCATGCGGTAGATCAGCAGCTACTCCTCCTATACGAAAATAATTATGCATCATTCTCATACCGGTGGCAGCTTCGAATAGATCATAGACTAACTCTCTTTCTCTGAAAATATAGAAGAAAGGAGTCTGTGCACCAATATCTGCCATAAAAGGGCCAAGCCATAATAAATGAGAAGCTATACGACTCAACTCCAACATAATCACTCTAATATAGCTGGCTCTTTTAGGTACTTGAATATTTCCCAACTGCTCTGGTGCATTTACGGTTATTGCTTCTGTGAACATAGTAGCTAAATAATCCCAACGTGTTACATAAGGCAAATATTGTATAATTGTTCGGTTTTCTGCAATTTTTTCCATCCCTCTGTGCAAATAACCTAGTATTGGTTCACAGTCAATAACATCTTCACCGTCTAAAGTAACGATGAGTCGAAGAACACCGTGCATTGATGGGTGATGAGGACCCATATTGACTATCATGAGGTCTTCTCTTGTAGCTGGTACATTCATAGGTTTTCCCCTGATTCATTCTTCCATGAATTGCTGAAAACGAAAAGAAGTTCATCAAAATTCAAGATCTACTAAATCAAATAATTCAAAAGGACTCTTCAAATTAACGAATTTTTGTCTCCCGAATACCCAACTGACCAATTAATTCTTTATAACGTACTCTATTTTTCTTTGCCAAATAAGATAGCAACCGTTGACGTTTTCCCAGAATTTTCCGTAGACCTCTCTGAGATAAATAGTCTTTTCTGTGCAATTCCAAATGTGAAGTAAGTCTTCGGATCTTATTGGTGAAACTGAATACTTGAAATTCAACAGATCCCCTATTTGCTTCTTTTTGAGAAATAACTGAGATGAATAAGTTTTTTACCATAAAACGAAATCTTCTCTTCCCTCCCTTTTTTTCTTTTTTAAAAATTTGAATTTTACCCATCAGTAATATAATAATATTATAATTATAATAATAATATTATTATGCCGGTCATTTTAATCTAGTATACGCAATAATCTTTATTTCGTTATGGATACCTCGTTTATGAAATAAAATTAATCAATATCAATAAAAAATCTAATTGATACGTATTAGTATCATGCATCAGAATGTAATGTAAGACATCGCATGTGTGCATTTGTTTACTTTCATATACTAGATCTAGTAAGGATATATAAAAAATGTGACATCAACGAATTTTCAATCGTGGATACATATGTATCCTTATCATACTAAAACAACTACCATTATTGGTATCAAACCAATAGCGATTCATACAAGCTAAATCTTCTAATCGATAATTGGGCCAGAGAAAGAACTTTAATTTTTTTAATTTAATTAATTGATTTTTATCTCTATCAAGATGTTTGTTTTCATCCAAAAATTTATTACAGCTGTTCCCATTGCAAAATACTGGATTTCTAGCCACACCACTCCTATTCCTCAAATTGAAACAAATTAGAATTCTAAATTTTCTACGACGTCTAGGCGATAAAATATTTTCAGGAACAAGCAAATCATAATGATTTTTGTCTTTATTTCCAATCATCTTTTGACATCTTGCACTGAATTTATCACAATTCTTATTATCAACATATCTTTCTTCTCGGTATCTTTGATTAGTTTGGTACTTACTCTTATGAACCAATGAAATACCTATAGTTTGATACATAATAAATTGTCCATCATTTTTTACAGACAGACGAATTGGTTCGATAATAAATATACCTCTTTTCATTTTCATCAATTCTGTAAGAGTTAAATCTTTATGAACCGGTATTAGATCCAGACTCATTTCTCCCCTTTGAATAGCAGATATACAAATTTCTCTTGGATTTATCAGTCTAAGCAGGAGACAATATACCTTGATATTATTGATCATTTTTTGATTTAAAGAATCATCCCATCTCAATTGAAAAAGCAAATATCTTTTTAGGAATAAATCGAGTTCTGCTTCCGTGTGATTCTTGAATTGCTTTTTCTTTGTACGTTTTTGCATGTCTGAGTCTGATCCTGCATAATCTTCTTCAATATCTTTTTCGTGGTTTGAGAGGACTGATTCAAGATTTCCTTGGTTTTGTACATCTGATCCAAGATCTACTTGTCCTGCGGATTCTTTTTCTTCTTGATTTCGATTCTCTAATTTTAAAAGTTTTTTTTCATTGGATGATATAAAAAGATTCCCTTTTTGCTTTCTATTGCTATTTCTATTTTTACTATAATTTTTATTTCCATTAAAATTTAAAAGAAGTAATTTGATTGGTATAACCCAGGGTTTCATTTTATATGTATTATAAAGTAGCACAAATTCTGGGAAGAACCAAGGTTCCAGATTCGATATGGAACGATTTAGTATTTCTTCATTCATCCCCATCCAATCAAAAAGGTCTTTTTGATTGGATGGTTTGATTTCTTGATCTTGTGTGAGATAAAAAAGACCTTTCTTATCAATTATTTGATAATTATTCGACCCGGTCTTGGTATTTTTATTACTGTTGATACTGGTATTGATCCAGACCTCAATATCGACCTTCTTTCTAAAGCAAAAATGGAGAATTTTCCAATCAAAATATTTTCTATCCGGGTTTTTCTTTATATACTCTATATACATAATATCATCTTCGCCTAGGTAATTATTGATAGGGATACCTTCCAGCATATCAAAAAATTTGCGTTTATGTGTGTTGTAATTATAAGAAATATCTTGGTTATTATTTACTTGTAATGGTGATCCATAAATATATGAGTCATTCTTATCTTCATAATTAATATATTTATATGATAAAAGGTCATATCTATAGTGTTTTTTAAAATTTTCTTTTTGATTCGTTAATGAGTCTGCTTCATAATCATTTTGTTTGTTGTAATGAATTAATTGATCTTTTTGAGATAAATCCCATTTGCTTAAATCTTTATTTTGATTTTGAGCCACACAATGTTGATTTACTCTATTTCGCCACTTTTGTGGTACTAATCTAGACCATATAATCGGAGATAAATATTTATATTGATAATGACCTCTTAACCAGTTCTTCCATTGATTCATTCCAGAATTACGAAGTTTCTTATGTCTTAATTCGTAATGAAATATTTCGTGTGCTCCAAAACCAAAATAATCTTTTCTTTCGTTCTTAAGAAAAAGAGATGTTCCGTTATATTGAAGGACAGATCTTAACTTATACAAGTTAATAACTTGGGTTTGTGATAATTTGTAAAATACATATGCTTGTGACAAGGAGGATAAGTCACAAAAAATCTGTGAACTCTTATTACTAATACTAGAAACTGACCTTTTTATAATCGAAATAAAGTGAATTTTCTTTTGATTTGGTTTACCAATTCTTTTTTGATTTCTTTCATTATTGTAAACGTATTTATCAATAATTTTTTTTGTTGATTCAATAAAAAATTGTGCATTGGTTCTGGGAATATTAATGAGACATAGAAGAATATCTATGTATATCCTTTCAATGAAAAATTTTATAAAATAATGTAATTTGCGAATTAATCGAGAATTCCTTCTTTTTAATATTTGCCAAATGCTTTTTTGTGATTCTAATCTTTTAGCATTATAACTAGCTTTGTTAGGGCTAATATTTATCTCTGGAGTTAGAAAGAGTTTTTTCTTGTCTTTTATAATTTTTTCTATTTTTTTTCTAATTGTGCTTGTTCTATC